AATAAAAAAAGAATCAATGAAAAGAGATAGTCTAATTCCAATTAGGAATTCCTTGGGACCTTTAGGATTAGGAAGAACCCCTCAAATTGCGCATTTTTATTCATTTTACCATTTAATAACTTATAATCAGATCTCGGTAACTAAATATTTACAACTTGACAATTTCAAAGAGACTTTTCAAGTGCTTAAATATTATTTAATGGATGAAAATGGTAGGGTTTCTATTTATAATAATCCCGATCCGCGCGGTAACATCGTTTTGAATCCATTCAATTTGAATTGGAATTTTCTCCATCATAATTATTGTGAAGAAGCGTCTAGAATAATTAGCCTTGGGCAGTTTATTTGTGAAAATTTATGTATAGCCAAAAACGGACCGCACTTAAAATCGGGTCAAGTTCTAATTGTTCAAATTGACTCTGTAGTAATAAGATCAGCTAAAGCTTATTTGGCCACTCCGGGAGCAACCGTTCATGGCCATTATGGAGAAATCCTTTACGAAGGAGATACATTAGTTACATTTATATATGAAAAATCGAGATCTAGGGATATAACGCAAGGTCTTCCAAAAGTGGAACAAGTGTTAGAAGTGCGTTCGATTGATTCAATATCGATGAACCTAGAAAAGAGAATTGAGGGTTGGAACAAGAGTATAACAAAAATTATTGGAATTCCTTGGAGATTCTTGATTGGTGCTGAGCTAACTATAGTGCAAGGGCGTATCTCTTTGGTTAATAAGATCCAAAAAGTTTATAGATCTCAGGGGGTGCAGATTCATAATCGACATATAGAAATTATTGTGCGTCAAATAACATCAAAAGTGTTGGTTTCAGAAGAGGGAATGTCTAATGTTTTTTCACCCGGAGAACTGATTGAATTGTTGCGGGCGGAACGAACAGGGCGCGCTTTGGAAGAAGCGATCTGTTACCGAGCTATCTTATTGGGAATAACGAAAGCATCTCTAAATACTCAAAGTTTTATATCCGAAGCAAGTTTTCAAGAAACTGCTCGAGTTTTAGCAAAAGCCGCTCTCCGGGGTCGTATCGATTGGTTGAAAGGTCTGAAAGAGAACGTTGTTCTAGGGGGGATGATACCCGTTGGTACGGGATTCAACGGATTAGTGCAACGTTCAAGGCAACATACCAACATTCCTTTGGAAACCAAAAACAATAAACTATTCGAGGCAGAAATGCGAGATATTTTGTTCCACCACAGAGAATTATTTTATTTTTTCATTTCAAGGAATTTACACGATACACTGAGACAATCATTTCGAGGGTTGAATGATTCCTAAGAGCGGATTCGCCCCCTTTCTTTTTAGCTATTTGTATTTGCAGTCATTTTTTTTTTTATTTTTATTTGGTATATAGTAATAAAGATAATAAAATAACAAATAGAATAGAAAGAAATTAATATTAATGGTTTGAATCATGTATCAATGGCCAATATCCGTTAGAGGTAGAAACGAAGGTTCCATCGGAACAATTATTTATTTCTATTTCAGGGCACCTCGTCTCTCTTTTTTTTAATAAAAAGAAAGGAGGTGTGGATAAATAAATGACAAGAAGATATTGGAACATCCATTTGGAAGAAATGATGGAAGCAGGAGTTCATTTTGGTCATGGTACTAGTAAATGGAATCCTAGAATGGAACCTTATATCTCTTCAAAGCGTAAAGGTATTCATATTATAAATCTTATTAGAACTGCCCGTTTTTTATCAGAAGCTTGTGATTTAGTTTTTGATACAGCAAGTAGGGGAAAGCAATTCTTAATTGTTGGTACCAAAAATAAAGCAGCCGATTCAGTAGCACGGGCTGCAATAAGGGCCCGTTGTCATTATGTTAATAAAAAATGGCTAGGCGGTATGTTAACGAATTGGTATACTACGGAAACGATACTTCATAAGTTCAGGGACTTGAGAACGGAACAAAAGATGGGGAGACTCAATCGTCTTCCGAAAAGAGATTCAGCTATGTTGAAGAGACAATTATCTCACTTGCAAACATATCTGGGCGGGATCAAATATATGACTGGATTACCCGATATTGTAATAATCGTTGATCAGCAAGAAGAATATATGGCTCTTCGAGAATGTATGATTTTGGGAATTCCAACGATTTGTTTAATCGATACAAATTGTGACCCAGATCTCGCTGATATTTCGATCCCAGCAAATGATGACGCGATAGCTTCAATCCGATTAATTCTTAACAAATTAGTATTTGCAATTTGTGAGGGTCGTTCTAGTTATATACGAAATCCTTGATTCATATTAATAATGAATAATAAAATAAAAAAATTCTTTTGGGAACTCCATAGATTTATGAAATCGGTTATGATTCCTAAAAGAGATACAAGTAACTAGGGATATTATGTAATGGATATTATGTAATGGATATTATGTAATTAATTGGTATACAAATATATATAAGTCAACTAGGCAAGTCGAAAAAAGAGAAGGTTGAATCAAAATAATTCTTTTTAAAGTTCTATTTTTTTCAGAGGGCAATATGAATGTTCTATTATGTTATATCAACACACTAAAAGGCTTATACGATATATCCGGTGTGGAAGTCGGCCAACATTTCTATTGGAAAATAGGAGGTTTTCAAGTCCATGCCCAAGTAATTATTACTTCTTGGGTTGTAATTGCTATCTTATTAGGTTCAGCCATTATAGCTGTTCGTAATCCACAAACCATTCCTACTGACAGTCAGAATTTCTTCGAATATGTTCTTGAATTCATTCGAGATGTGAGCAAAACTCAGATTGGCGAAGAATACGGTCCATGGGTTCCCTTTATTGGAACTTTGTTTCTATTTATTTTTGTTTCGAATTGGTCGGGTGCTCTTTTACCTTGGAAAATCATACAGTTACCTCATGGGGAATTAGCCGCGCCTACAAATGATATAAATACTACTGTTGCTTTAGCTTTACTCACGTCAGTAGCATATTTCTATGCGGGTCTTAGTAAAAAAGGATTAGGTTATTTTGGTAAATACATTCAACCAACTCCAATCCTTTTACCCATTAATATTTTAGAAGATTTCACAAAACCCCTATCGCTTAGTTTTCGACTTTTCGGAAATATATTAGCTGATGAATTAGTAGTTCTTGTTCTTGTTTCTTTAGTACCTTCAGTGGTTCCTATACCCGTCATGTTACTTGGATTATTTACAAGCGGTATTCAAGCTCTTATTTTTGCAACTTTAGCTGCGGCTTATATAGGCGAATCCATGGAGGGTCATCATTGACTAGTTTTCGAAATAGTCTTTTTTTAGTTTAAGCCTTACGCAATATATGTGCGTATCAAGATAATCTGCTTAAGGAGCATAATATATAAAAATATATTAGATAAATTATATAAATATAAACTATATAAAGTATAGAAGTAATAGTCAAAAATAAGATATTAGCGGTATTAGGGAATTGCAACAAACAAAAGGGGAAGTAAAAAAAAGGAAAGAGATCGAAAAGATCTTTTTCCTAAAATTCCAGTTCGGTCTATTTATCCCCCCCAATGAATACTATCTTTATATTGTTTTGTTCATTTAATTCCAATATTCAATATTATTAGATATTAGTAATCATAATCTGAATAATAATTAGGATTGTAATACTTATAGTATTATAGTGTGCTATTTTAAAAAAGATGCTATTGTTATATAGAAAAATTCCCATTCAAGTTGATTTCATCCAATTAAACGGTTGACCAAAAGAGAATTTTAATAAATAATAAATTACCTGAACTTAGATCAATCAAATACTTCTATTTCGATGCAACGATTCGATCTAACGAATTTGTCCATGTAGATTGATTGTACCTGCGTCGGCGAGTAAAAAAAGAAAAAATAAAGATTTACAAAAAACTAAATTCAAATTTATAAAAAAAATGGATTGGTTAGGGGGGGCCGAACTAGATGTATGTACTCTAATTAGTATAAGACAACTCTTGTGAATGTTTCGAAGAATGATTCTATAATCCGATTGAATGTAAGATATGAATGGTTGATTTACGTTATCCAAGAAACACATGTATATGTAATATTAGATATTAATTAGTTATATATGTAATATCTAAGCGGCTGCGGCTCTATTACTGTTAATTTAGATAGGAATTCCAATGGAATCCCCCCCATTTCCTTTGTAGTTGTGAATTGAATATTAAATGAATAAAATAAAGTGACTATTGAATAAAGAGATTCAATCAAGAAAATAAGAAAAAACGAAAAATTCAAAAAGAATGGTATGGATTCAAAAAAATTCTGTGAATAAAAACTAAAAAAGAAATATCGAAGCCGTTCTGATGATTCAATAATAATATTATTACTTCAATTCCGAGTTCTTATTTCCTTCGACTGTATAGATCTTAGCGATGGAATAATTAAGTCATAATTTATTGGTTGATTGTATCATTAACTATTTACTTATTTTGGTGTGAGGAACTTATCATGAATCCACTGATTTCTGCCGCTTCCGTTATTGCTGCTGGGTTGGCCGTCGGGCTTGCTTCTATTGGACCTGGGGTTGGTCAAGGTACTGCTGCGGGCCAAGCTGTAGAAGGGATCGCGAGACAGCCCGAGGCGGAGGGAAAAATACGAGGTACTTTATTGCTTAGTCTGGCTTTTATGGAAGCTTTAACAATTTATGGACTGGTTGTAGCGTTAGCACTTTTATTTGCGAATCCCTTTGTTTAATCCGAAAAAAAAAATACGTATTTTTTATTAGTTTATTTCCTTGGACTTACTGCTTTTTTTGAATTCGATTAGGATTTCACTCCTCCAATTATTTGGTGGGACACTAACCCATGGGAAGGACTGATTGGAGAATGGGGAATTAGCAGAACGACTCGCCTTCTTCCTTCCCATTGTTAGTCCAATGGAATAGTTTTTTAGGAAGTGTTACAACAAACGAGATATTTCGCAATTGACATGACATAAGCATAAGGCCTGGGACTTAATTCTAATAATACTAAGTATCACTTTTTTTCTCAATTGG